GTTGTTCAAGCAACTATTTAGAGTTCCTAAAGCTCCCTGTAAGGCTTGTTGTAAAACCCGTTGTCGGACTTGATTAATCACTCTTTGTTGTTCAAAATGAATGGCTTCGTTTTTGTAATTTTCTAATTGTTCTAAAGTTGTATAAATTGAATTAATTAAATTCAATTTTTCTCGTTCGATCTCAGAATAGCCATTCACCCGAAACCGATCTGCTTCCGTTTCAACTTTCCTTAAGCGTGCCTGGGCTTTTTCCAGCTGTTCAATGGCCCCTTCCCGTAGTTCTTCTGAATTTCGAATAGTTCTCAAGATTCTTTGTTTTCGATTATCTAATAAATCACTTAATGAAAGTAGATTCTCTTTCCATTCATTTCAAAATGTCTATGATCTCTTCCCGAACCAAACATGAACCTTTCGATTCATTTGGCTCTCACACTCAATTACTTATGGTAAATTTCCCTATTTTTTTTATGTAATGAACCTATCCTCTTTTCTTTTCTCTATTTATATTTTTATAAAATATTTAAAACAATTTCCAATAGAAGACCAGAATATTCGGAGGACTCTTCTGACCAAACAAATATATGTCAGCAAAGTTGTTTTTTTTTTTCTTCAAATCCAAAGAATTCTTATTAATTTATACATAGGTCATCGATTACGCATTGTTTATATATAATATAAAGGGAGGGTTAAATTCACTCGTTTTTTTTCAATTTCTTGCCGTAAAGAGGATTCAAGCTATTTTATCGACATGAGTGTTCTATATCGAAAAAAATCGAATAATTTTCTTGAAACGATTTCATTTCTGTATTAACATAGTGGTAGAAAGAGTACTACACTGCGTCTAGACTTCAAACTATTCACTTTAACCATGGTAATAGTCCAAAATTATTGGTTAATAGAGAATCAAAGTCAATTTACCAATAAATCACGAAATGCTATGGTTCTTCAATATTTTATTCAATTATTTTTTATTAAATTATTAAAAAATAATTGAATTAATTAATTCAGAAGTAATTCGCGGGATTATGCACATTTTCTTAGTTATAACGAAAAAGTGCAGTTTAGTTGGATCCAATCTATTCTTTGAAATAAACAACTCGCACACACTCCCTTTCCAAAAAAAACCAATACACCTAACACTATACTTAGATTTATTGGATTTGTTGCTAAAATATCGGTATTAAACCCGAAACTTCCGGCGGATGGCCAATAGCCCAAACAAAGGAAAGAATCGGTTATATTTTTCATATGATCTCATCTCCTCTTATGAATAGACTCATTTTCTTTCTACGACTCCTATATTATTTGAATTGGTCAATTAATTGGAAGATTCCCTATAAGAATGATACTTATTAGAATTCGATACTAGTTCTTATGTCAATTGCAAAATCTCTCTAGTTTTAACACTTTCCAAAATTTTCTTAAAAAAAAAAAGAGTTTGTTGGACTAAAAAAGAGAAGAAAAAAGGCGAATCAGTATGTAAATTCTTCACCTTTCAATTAGTCCTTCCCCTGTGTTCTTGTCCTAACGTTTAAATAATTTTAGGAGTGAAATCTTAATATAATTCGAAAAAGCAAGACCGGCAAAGCAAGTCCACGGAAAAAAGTATATCTATTTTTCGTTTTCTTTTTTTTTAGAATTAAACAAAAGGATTAGCAAATAAAAGCGCTAATGCTACAACCAGCCCATAAATTGTTAAAGCTTCCATAAAAGCCAGACTAAGCAATAAAGTACCACGTATTTTCCCTTCTGCCTCTGGTTGTCGTGCAATCCCTTCTACAGCTTGCCCTGCAGCAGTGCCTTGACCAACCCCAGGTCCAATAGACGCAAGCCCTACGGCCAAGCCAGCAGCAATAACGGAAGCAGCAGATATAATTGGATTCATGATAATTTCCTCGTAACCAAAATATAAAATAAAGAAATAGTTAATGATATAATCAACCAATAAATTATGAATTAATTATTCAATTACCAAGATTTATTCCGTTTTATTCCGTTAAAGTAATTTAGAATAATTCAAAAAAATAAGAATAGTTATTTAACTATACGAATTACTTCGAGATTTCTTTGTTCGTCTCTACCTACATAGTTTTTTTGTGAATCGGTATAACCTTTGTTTTTATCTTACCTTACATCTGAAACCATTCTTTGAATTATTCGTTTTTTTTATTGAATTTCTTTAGTCATTAAATATTTAATCCACAATTCGAGATGAAAGGGAAGGGCTTTGTTTTTTTGAATCCCTATAGAAATTTACAGTAGTAGCAGGGCAATTTTAGATAGATATAAAATATTAGTTTATTTCAAATATATGGTTAGTTCATATATAACTAGTTCATATAGAATATCACATATACATGGGTTTCTTCTATGCTGTAAACCAATTATTTGTTTTTTAGCTGAAATCGAATTCAAAATCATTCTTTGAAACCTCCAAAACCAAAACAAAGAAAGAGTTATCTTATAGTGATCAGATTATATACACCCAGTTTGATCCCCCTCACCTCTACCCTATCTTTTTTTATCTTGTTGTTTTTTTTGAAGCCCTTCTTCCCCCCTTTTTTATTATCCCATATGGATACAATTAATCGAAAAAATTCGTTAGACTTCATTATTGTTGCATAGAAATATTGGAATTTGAGTGATCTAAATGTAATTTTTTTGAATTCTATTTCGGTCAATCAATTCTATTTTGGTCAATCATTGAATTGAATGTGAATGAAAGGGGAATCTTTTCTAGTTCTATATAGTATCTTTTTATCACACGTCGTAAACGTAAATATCACACATAATTCTAACTCTTCATTTTTTTGTTTTTTCTATTTATTTTCTAATATCTAATATATATATATATTGATGTTTACTAAGTAGATTATCTTGAGCCGCAGTAGATGTGCGGCAAGCTAAACGAAAAAGACTCTTTTTTAGAAAACAACCAGTCAATGGTGACCTTCCATGGATTCACCTATATAAGCCGCAGCTAAAGTAGCAAAAATTAGAGCTTGAATACCGCTTGTAAATAATCCAAGGAACATGACAGGTATAGGAACTACTAAAGGTACTAAAGAAACAAGAACAACAACTACTAATTCATCAGCTAATATATTTCCGAAAAGTCGAAAACTAAGTGATAAGGGTTTTGTGAAATCTTCTAAGATGTTAATCGGTAAAAGTATTGGAGTTGGTTGGATGTATTTACTAAAATAAGCTAATCCTTTTTTTGAAAGACCCGCATAGAAATATGCAACTGATGTAAGTAAAGCTAATGCAACAGTAGTATTTATATCGTTTGTGGGTGCAGCTAATTCCCCATGAGGTAATTGTATGATTTTCCAAGGCAAAAGAGCCCCTGACCAATTAGAAACAAAAATAAATAGAAACATAGTTCCAATAAAAGGAACCCACGGACCATAGTCTTCTCCAATCTGAGTTTTGCTCACGTCTCGAATGAATTCAAGAACATATTCAAAGAAATTCTGACCGAAAGTGGGAATGGTTTGCAGATTTCGAATAACTAGAATGGCTGAAACTAATAAGAAAGCAATTACAACCCAAGAAGTAATAAGTACTTGGGCATGCACTTGGAAACTCCCTATTTGCCAATAGAAATGTTGACCTACTTCCACAGCAGATATATCGTATAATCTTTTTAATGTGTTGATAGAACATAATAAAACATTCATATTGTCCTGCCCTCTAAAAAAATAAGAACTTAAAAGGGAATTATTTTTATTCAAACATCTCCTTTCCTTTTTTGACTTGTCTACTTTCATTTTGGATTTTGAATACCGCGACTAATCCCATCAAATTTTCGTTTGTTCTTTATATATATTTTATTTTTTGTGCAATTTATTACTAGTATAGAAAACGATTCCCTAAATTTATGAATCCTTCCAACCAAATCCAATAATTTATTTATCTTATTATTAATCAAGAATTTCTTATATAGCTAGAACGACCCTCACAAATTGCAAATACTAATTTGTTAAGAATTAATCGAATTGAGGCTATAGCATCATCATTAGCTGGAATCGAAATATCAGCTAGGTCCGGATCACAATTTGTATCGATTATACAAATTGTTGGAATTTCCAAAGTTATACATTCTCGAAGAGCCGTATATTCTTCTTGTTGATCGACGATTATTACAATATCTGGTAACCCCGTCATATATTTAATGCCGCCAAGATATGTTTCCAAATGAGCTAATTGTCTCTTCAATATAGCGGCATCCCTTTTTGGAAAAAAATGGAGTCTTCCCGTTTTTTGTTGCCTTCTCAAGTCCCTGAACTTTTGAAGTCGTGTTTCTGTAGTATACCAATTCGTTAACATACCACCGAGCCATTTTTTATTAACATAATGACACCGAGCTCTTATTGCAGCCCGCGCTACTGAATCAGCTGCTTTTTTTTTTGTACCAACAATTAAGAATTGTTTTCCCCCACTTGCTGCATCAAAAACTAAATCACAAGCTTCTGATAAAAACCGAGCAGTTCTAATAAGATTTATAATATGAATACCCTTACGTTTTGCAGATATATAAGGTGACATTTTAGGATTCCATTTTCTAGTACCGTGGCCAAAATGAACTCCTGCCCCCATCATCTCTTCCAAAATTATGTTCCAATATCTTTTTGTCATTTATATTTATCCCCACACTTTTCTTTCATTTCCTTTTTTTTTTATTTTGCAATGAAAGAAAGAGACCCGATATACTGAAATAGAAATAAATAAGTGTTCCGAAGGAACCTTCTCTTCTACCGAAGATTGGCGATTGATACATGATCAGGCCATTTTTTCTATTTTATACAATTATTCTCTTTATTACTTTTATTTTTTTATAAAAATGACCGGAGATGCCCTTAGGAATCATTCTTTGAGGAATTATTAAATCCTAGATTGTTCGGATTTATCAGATAAATTCTTTGAAATGAAAAAAAATAATTCTCTATGGTGAGACAAAATATCTCTCATTTCGTCCTTGAATAAATTATTTTTTTTTGTTTCCAAGGTAATCTTGTTATATTGCATTGACTTTGAACGGTGCATTATTCTTTTGAACCCGGTACCAACTGGTATAATTCCTCCTAAAACAACGTTCTCTTTCAGACCTTTTAACCAATCTATGCGACCTCGGAGAGCGGCTTTTGCTAAAACTCTAGCAGTTTCTTGAAAACTTGCTTCAGATATGAAACTTTGAGTATTGAGAGATGTTTTTGTTATTCCCAATAATAGAACTCTATAGCAAATCGCCTCTTCTAAGGCACGCCCAGCTCGTTCGGCTCGCAACAATCCAATTAGTTCACCGGGCGAAAAAACATTAGACATTCCATCTTCTGAAACCAATACTTTTGATGTTATTTGACACACAATAATTTCTATATGTCTATTATGGATGTAAACTCCCTGGGATCGATAAACTTTTTGAATTTTATTAACCAAAGAAATACGACTTTGCGCTACAGTTAGCTCAGCACCAATCAAGAATCCCCAAGGAATGCCAAGAATTCTTGTTATACGCCCGTTCCAAGTATCAACTCTCTTTTCTAGGTTCATCGATATTGAATCAATCGAACGAACTTCTAATACCTGTTCCACTTTTGGAAGACCTTGTGTTATATCACCTGATCTAGATTTTTCATATATAAATGTAACTAATATATCTCCTTCAGAAAGTATTTCTCCATAATGGCCATGAACAGTTGCTCCTGGAGTCGCCAAATAAGGGTTAGCCAATCTTATCCCTACAGAATCCATTTGAACAATTAGAACTTGACCCGATTTTAAGTGTAGTGCATTTTTCGTTTGAACTATACATACATTTTCACAAATAAATTGCCCAAGACTAATTATTAGAAACGTTTTTTCACAATAATTATGATGGAGAAAATGCCAATTCAAATAGAATGGATTTAAAACGATGTTATTACATAGATCTGGTTTATAAATTTTCTCGTTTTCGTCCATTAAATAATATTTTAATACTTCAAAAGTTTCCTTGAATTTGTCAAATTGAAAATTTTTATTTATCGAAATCTGATTATGAGTTATTAAACGGTAAAAATAAAAATTTTCAACTTGAAGGGCTATTCCTAAAGGACCTAATGAATTATGAATTGGAATTATAGGATCTCTTTGAATTTGATTAATTTCTTCTTTTATCCCATTGTAATATTTTACATCATTGAATGATCGTATTTGAAAACAATTAGATGATGACAAAATTATCAAAGATCGGCATTTCTCATTTCTATTCAACAACATACGAATAGTTCCATAATTTTGGCTAAGTGATTGTTGAATTTTTTCCTTCGAATCAATAGAAAAAAATGGATTGATGTTGGTCCGATCCGACTCATTATCTTTATCTGAGATAAATCCTGAACAGGGCGGATCATTCCTTTTTCTTATATATGAAATATGGGATTTCACTAAGTCAATTCTTAAGAAATATCGAACCAAACCATTTGTACTTACTTCAACAAAAGAAGCATGCGCATTTTCGAAAGAAGAATCTTTTTTGTCTTGATCCCAATTTAAGACTAAACAAGTCCGAACTAATTGAATACTTGTATCAGAAATTCCCCGAATTGATTTTCCATTTCCAGAAAGAATATAATTTATAACTTTAAGTTCCAGATTATCTCTTTCTTGGAACATATCTTGGGGAAAAAGTTTTACTAAATTGATACCATCCGCTATTTCATATAAAATGACAGGTCGAACCAAAACAAAAGACTTTGTTTTTTTAATTGTGATCCATTGGACATAGATCCCATTTTTCATTTTTTTTGATTCTTTAAATTTTTTTTTTACCGTTCGGGGTGGTATCAAGATGGCACTGTGTCTGGATATTTTATCCATTTCTCCGGGAAAATAGATATCCCCGGAAAATATTTTTAATTCAATATTTTTTTTTTTCTTCTCCATTCGGACCAATCCCCCTACTCGACTTCTTATATTAAAAGTGATTGGTGTATCTACTTCAACGATACTATTGTTCCGTACCATTATGAAAGAAGATTCTGGTAAAATATACACTTCCTCGGGAATGAAAAAAAAGCGATCTACTTTGATTTGGTATTTTGGCTTAAATTCTTTAACTCCTTTATACTCAATTAAAAAATCCTCTTTTTTTAAAATGGAATTTATACCTATAGTCCTATATTTAGTAATTCCTGAGCTCTTTGTTCGGTATTGAGGATCGTCGAAATAAGCAAGAATACTATTTCGACAAAAAATACCATTGATTGGTATTTCAATCGAGATACTGGAAGCTAACATTAGTTCTTTGTCTCGTTCTTGAATAGATTGGAATGGAAATGGAATGATGACTCTATTTCTCCGCCTCTTTGCTAATAAATACGTAGTATCATATAAAATAGCAGGATGTGTAAAATTACAATGATCTATACATATGATTTGATTAAATATTGAATAATCTGGAATCCTTCTTTCTTTTTTATCAGAAGGCTTGAAACGAAAAAATTTATGTCTTACTTGATCATTACTTACTAAAAGGTTATAAATATCTCTTTCTCCAGTAGAAAGAAAATGGATGCTCATTTGATCTTGATCTTTTCGGAGTGAAAAAGAGACTGAACCGGATCTGTATGATTTTCCTGATAATATCCATAAATGACTTGTTTTTGGTAAAATATGGACATTACTATATCTAAATTCTGATGCATGGTACACATCGGTACTCCAATGCATTTCTCCTTCTAAATCTGAATAGACATGTTTTCGAACTTTTTCTTTAAAATTCAAAGTGTCTGTTCCTGCGCGAATCTCGGCAATCACTTGTTCTGATTTTACATATTGATTATTTTGAACTAATAAAAAACTTTTTGGTGGAATAGTAACATTATGTGTAATATCACCACTTTCAATAGTTACATATAAGTCTATATAACATAGAAAAGCAGGATGCCCGTGACGTGTACGTGTAGGATGAACCAAATCCTCATTGAATTTAATTTTTCCATTATAAGGTGCTCGCACATGTTCTGCAGTACCCCCAGTGAATACTCCGCCAGTATGAAAAGTTCTTAATGTTAGTTGAGTGCCAGGTTCTCCAATTGATTGACCCGCAATAATACCTACAGCTTCTCCTAATTCCACCAAGTGGCCATGAGTAGGACTTTGGCCATAACACAATCGGCAGATCCAAGAAGTATTCCTACAGGTAAAGGGGGTTCTAATAGATATTGGTTGTGTTTGAAAAGTTTTAAATCGATTGATAAGTCCAATTCCAATATCTTGATTTCGAATGGCAATGCATCGCGAACCTCTGTATATATCGTCTGCTAATACACGACCAATTAATGTTTGTATCCAAATTCTTTCCGGCATCATCCCATTCTGGGTATTCACCGAAATTCCTCTAAAGGTACCACAATCTGTTCGACGTACAACAATGTGTTGAACTACTTCAACAAGTCGGCGTGTAAGATATCCAGCATCGGATGTTCGTACAGCAGTATCTACAACCCCTTTACGGGCTCCGTAGCAAGAAATTATATATTCTGTTAAAGATAGCCCTTCGCGTAAATTGGTTTGAATAGGTAAATCAATCATTTGTCCTTGTGGGTCCGACATTAATCCTCGCATACCTACTAATTGGTGTACTTGAGATGCATTTCCTCTAGCTCCCGAAAAAGACATTATATGGACTGGATTAAAGGGGTCGGTCATCCTAAAATTAGGATTCATTTCTTGTCGCAAATATTCACTTGTAGCATACCATATCTCAATGGATTGACGTAATTTTTCTACCGCATGCACATTCCCATAATGATGATGTTTTTCCAAAATCAAGCTTTGTTGTTCAGCATCTTGGACTAGCCACCCTTTAGAAGGTATTGTTAAAAGGTCATCAATTCCTAATGAAATGGATGTAGCCGTAGCTTGACGGAATCCCAGAGTCTTTACTTGATCCAGGATATGTGATGTATATGCCATTCCGAAGTGATCTATTAATCTGCTAATAAGTCGTTTAATGGCAGTTCCACCTATCACTTTATTGTGAAAGACTAGATTGGCCCGTTCTGCCATAAGTACCTCCATATTCCACTCAGTGGGATTCGGTTCGACAATGGGTTTGAGTCAATGATTGGAAAACTTCCTTTTCTTTATCTTGATTTGTATAGAAATTGAAAAACGATGATCCTAGTTAAACCGGGAAGACCTGAATTTACACCGGTATCTTAAATTTGCTTATCTTAGATATCAACCATCTATATGATTAGATATCATATGAGTAGGCCCGGCAAAAACCTTGTATAGCTTCTTCGATTTCTCGATAAAAAGAAATATGACCAACAGTGGTTCGAATGTATATAGAACGAATTTCTTTTTTTGTACTTCTTACTACTAGATAATGCCCATAAATTTCATGATAGGTACCAAAAGATTCGTAGTGAACTTCGATAGGAACTTCTCTTGACGAAATAATGCGTTGATCTAGTCGCCACCGGAGCCACAAAGGACTATCGAAGTTTATTCTTTTCTGTTGATAAGCTCCAATTGCATCATAGGAATTACAAAAAAAAGGTTCTTTTTTTTTCGTATACTTATATTTATTATCTCGAATTCTTTCATTTTTATAATTTCTGCAATTCCATGGATTATACCTATTTGAAGAAATACCTCGGCGATTCCCACTCGTTAATACGTAAAGTCCAATAAGCATATCTTGAGTTGGTACAGAAATTGGATCCCCAATAGCCGGAGACAAAAGGTTCGTATGAGAAAACATAAGTAAACGAGCTTCTGCTTGAGCTTCTAAAGATAAGGGCACATGAACAGCCATTTGATCCCCATCAAAGTCTGCATTGAATCCCTTACAAACTAATGGATGCAAACAAATAGCACGCCCTTCTACTAAAATGGGTTGGAATGCCTGTATACCTAATCTATGCAGAGTAGGTGCTCTATTCAGCAATACGGGATGTCCCTGCATAACTTCTTGAAGTACTTCCCATACAATCGGTTCTTT